ACTTTACTTGACGCGTTCTCCAGTCTCCCGCACTGCTCAAGTAAGTGTGCGACTCCGTATGAGGACCTCCTTCCCTTCTGCCCACTCTCCGTTCACACGGTTCTCAAAGCAGAGGAGGAAGGTTGGGCAGGAGGTACCACGAGCCCTCTGTCCCACACATCTATCCAGAAGCAAGTGTAGTTCACCGGTTCCACCGAATGCTCCTATCTCTCGGCAAAGATCGTGTGAGTGTGCAGTTATGCTTCGGATGCTTCGCCATAGAATAGATCGACCCAGTTCCCTTTTCTTTTCCGGTGCACTCGCTTTATATCTCCGATACACAAGGAAGGACGCGGTGGGAAGGAAGCAGCCCTAGCCTCTGTCCGGCCGATCATTCCGCTGGCATCTCGCATTCACGCCCCCCCTTTGACTGCCGCTCGGGGATGTAGTTGTAGATACGTTAGTCTTAGTGGGTCGTTGGCTCCACTTGTTATCTCCTTCTACGACATGCTGTTGTCGTCGCCATATTCCATATGTCACTTAGTCATCTCTGCCTCGCTGCGGGTCAGCACCTCCGAAAGAAACGGAGGACTTCATTCAGTGACCCCGCGATCGCCCTCTAAACGATCAGAATAAGGTAAAGCTTGAAGATAAGTTTTGTACTCTATTAATTTCTCAGTCCCTCTAGTCGGGTGGGCGCCGGCCGGTCTTTCGACCAGATCCCCCTAAAAACCGTACGTGCGGGTCTCCCCGCATGCGGCTCACGCCATTCGAGGTGGCCCAGTCCAGCATTCATTCGCAAATCCTGTAGTGAAATTGAGACTGCTCGATCTCGGAAGCTAATTCGCGTGTAGGCAGCGCTGTCTGTCGTACCGTTGACTCTATTCATATAATTTGCTTTATTACATTTTTTATTTTATTTTTATATAGGCTCGCCCCCTATTTTTACAAGAATTCATGCACTTCCCTTTACTCCATAGGGCCTTCTCTAATAGGGAAAAGCCCTCCATTTCCGTCAAATGACCCGGCCTCCCCTGGCGCTTCCACCATCCGGGCCCCCTTTCCTCCCTATGCTCCCCGGCGCGGGCCTACCACGCTTCGCGCCTGCGGCGTTTTCGCCAGACGGCCTTTGCCAGTAGTGCCATCCTCCCCGCTGGCTGTATAGGCGGGTTGTCCCTCGCTGCTGCGTTCTGTTAGGCTATGGATTACAGGAACAAATGTAATTGAATGGAACAGCAGGCGGGTTACACGTTCCACTGTGCCGAGATGTGAGGTGCAGGTGGTGATGATCACCCCGGGGTATGCGCTAGCGCCCTTGACAGGCACTCCAGAACCCGCCAACGCTCGTGAAAACCCGGGTCGGTCGGCCCTCCATTCGTCCGACCGGAGGTGTGGATAACGAGGCCACCTTCACAACCTTCTCCCTTCTGTCCCTATGTTGTAGTAAGGTAGGGTGGTTCGCTTGAGTTGCTCAACCGCCCCTTAGCCCGGTGCTCATGACGCGCTACGGAACCTCCACCGTGCCGGGGGACCAAGCAGGGCATAGCTAGCGGCATAGGAGCCGACTCGGCATCAGCGGCTTCGTGCCGCACTGGAGTGATCCAATATGTGGTTCCGCACGTTCCACCACTTCTCCGTTCATTTCCAATACTAATCGTGAAACACCATGAGCAGCAGGATGTTGAGGTCCGAAATTCGAAGTGAAATTTTTGATTTGCTCGTTCCTAGTCGTCATGGGAAAGAAAGGCAGAAATAATAAATAGATTATTCCCTTAGAGCTTGTCCAATACCACCAGTACCAGAAACGCATCTCCTTCGCCCGCGCAAGATACTTCTATGCCAGCCGGGGAAAATGGCTCTGTTATGAAACAAAGCGGCAGACAGGCTCATTTTACCGGTATTCCCTAATTAGTGGCCTTAGGAGATTAGGGTCCCCCTTAGATTCTCCGCTCATCTGCGGGGGGTTTCCGTATCCGTCTCCGCGGGGATCTCCAGATCGTAAGACATTATCGCCTTCGCGGCACTTGAGTATATTTCTGTCATTTCCGGAAAGTGCACGGACAGCCGCCCTTTCCCTTTTTCACAATGTTCGTGAAGTTGCTCACGAATCAAAGTTTGAATGTCCCTTCGAAGTGCCGCACGCTCTTTTTTTTGATCGGTAGCGGGGTGGGCTACTTCCGTCGGTGCTGGCCCCCCGTTCTGGAGCCAGCGGGTTCTGAATGACCCCCCTCTCACGGTTTAAAAAGTGGTTAACCGTCTCGAAGAAATCCATATCGTCCCTCCGAAAAAGGTGTATCAATTACAGCCAACTCCCCTGTCTCTTTCCCTATCGAAAAACAAACCCTACTCCTTTCTTTTTCTAGAAATGCTAACCAAGTGACACACCGGGCCATGGGTCATGAAAGAGGTTGACCCCCATCCTCCTTAACTATGTACGGCCAATGAACTCCTCGCTTTAGTCCGTTCGTTCTTTCTTTGGGCTCGGGTCGATAGTAGCCGTGGTAGTAATGTCCCGGAGCCCGGCTACCGACCCGAGGCGCCGAGTCATAAAGGGGCGTTAAACGTAATTCTAGAAGGGCGTTACCACAAAAACCGAGTCTTGGCAGTTCAAGTGAAAGTTTCTTAGACTAGTCCCACTAAGATGGCGGGGAAACTTACTTCCGAGAGAGCTGCTTTCGCCTCGGGAATTACCTAACGAGAGAGCCGATGCAAAAGTATAGCCCTTGACGCGAGGGAACGTCAGACAGACTTACCTCTGCTAACTACGTTTTATATAGACTGGAAGCTAGAGAGATACTAAGGTATAGTGCCGCTACCAGAGAAGGCTGTTTCATGCTAGGCGTCCACACCCACTACGCCCGAGCCGCATCCCCGGCACACTTGCTATATCTATATCCACTAACGCTTCATCCCACTTCATCCTACCAACTATACCTGATAGAAAGCCGTTCTATAACAAGTCAAGACAACAAGAAAGCAAGAAAAGGATAGCGATTGGTTTGGGAGCGTCACGGGGGAAGAAGATAGAAAGGTAACCTATGACACCGGGGAGTTACGCTTTTCTTTTATCCCGCCTCAGCTTCGCGGATGGGAGGAGGGCGAGAGCTGAGCCCGCACGCTCTATGCTTTTCCCCAGCTTTTCCTCCAGTAAAAGATTCGCTCGTATCCCCTGTGTCTAGGGATTCCTGGGGCATGAGTTAAGAATATAGTAGATGTAGATTGCTCTTTCTTTCGATTGAGCGTCGGTACTTTTTGAGTCTCTCTCTGTAGGCATGCAAAACAACAGAGCCACTGCTCTTCGGGGCGGTGAGGTGGACAATCCCTTATTCCAGCTTTAGAGGAGCATCTTTGCATGAATCAATACTAACTACTCAGTCAGCTGACCTTCGATTTCGGAGATTAGAGCAGAAGAACTCCGTAACGGCGGAGAAGGGTTTCGCCTCGAATCAAAATGATTTCTCTTCTTCTCTTAAGAGATTTATAGTTAGGACTTGATCGAGGGATCAATTGACTCCGGAACATAAAGTAACAAACAAGACCAGAACCCCGTGTGGACTATGAACCAACAAAAAGAAGAATGCCTTTGAGCTCTTGTTCTAGTTCTTCCTTGATGACTGGAAGGGGAGACAGAAGTATCAAATTCCTCTTCTCCCTGGAGGCTTTCTGGCATTTCCGGAATGGGAAGCTCTCTGATCTTTCCTTCGAGTTTTTATTTTCTAGAAAAACGGTAAACAAAAAGTACAAGAAATTTTTTATTTGCATGGCAAAAATGTAAAAATTTTTTACTAATCGTGAGATCTATATTCCAACATCTACAGAGGATTACATTAAGCTTTGGTTGAAAGATGCAACGTGCATCAAAGATTATCTCTTCAGATTCGTTAAATGGTCTGCGGACTTCAAATCGGGGGCTGAACCTTCAATCGTTCCTATGTGGATTCGGTTTCCGAATCTTCCGATCTGTTTTTTTCAATACTACTACCTTAGATATATTGCTAACGTAGTAGGCAAAGTGCTGTTAATCGATGGTCCGACCCCCAGGCTTTCTCGACCCGGTGTCACAAGAGTATGCGTTGAGGTGGATCTTCTCAAGAAAACCCTACTATACTAATAGGGTCTGGTTAGGCATGGGACAAAACGAAGGAAGATGGCAGAAAATCGTCTATGAGAAGGACTTAAGGTATTGTACGTTTTGTTCCAAACAAGATCATGCAAAGTAAAACTGCAAACTTCATTCGAAAAACTCCAGTGCAACTGATGCAGCCAACAAAGAGAAGTCCAACCAGCAGCCGTCAGCTCCTAACTCGAATGCCTCTAGGAAAAAATCTGCACAAGGTCACAAAGAGGAAAAGCTCCCCCACGTCAAGTCTACAGGCCAACGGGCAACACCGTCCAATCATCCTTTTGATAATACATATTCTCTTCCAAACAATACTGCGGACAATCAGACGGAGCGGAATCGATTTTCTTTTAATAAAGAAAACTTCTCAGCACATACAGATTTCTGCCGATCCTTCAAGCAGTACTGCTTCTCATGATTCTGAGTTGAGGGTTGATTCTTCTCATCAGGTAATAGTAGATGCCATTGACTCATCTCTGGCTGCTAACAATTCCAATGTTGATAATTAGAGTATTCAGGCTATTATGCCTATTATCTCTCAGCCTGATCATGAACTCATAAACAACATGGAGTCTAATATATCCCTTGTTTGACTGAAATCCAAAGATGATGCTAACGTTCCAAAGGAACAAGCTGCTCAGACCAAGGGATACTTATCGGACGCTGAACCTATGAGAGAAGCAAACCCCTTTTTTTTATTTCTGTAATTTTTTATCATTTGTAAGGAATTCTCTCAAGTGTTATCTACAGCTTCGATATTCAAGAACGCTGACTGTACCCAGAAATAGAATCTGAATCCTAGAAGGAGAAACCAGATACATTCTTCAATCAAAAAGTACAAGAATCGAGCTTGAAGAGCTCCAGAAGGATTACTAGAGCGTTGGCTCGTTCTTTTCAAACTTCTTCCATTGTTTTGTTAGCCATGATTAATGATTAATAACCTCTTGTGGAATATCAGAGGCATAGGCAACATCAAATCAAGAAGGAGGGTTGGCAAGCTTGTAAAGATGTATAATATCTCGTTGATTGCTATTCTTGAACCTCTTCACCATGCTAATAAGATTCAGGAATTCTCCAACAGAATTAGTTTTAACTTTTCATTGGCAAACCAAGAGGCAGATGATAAAATATGGCTCTGTTGGAATCATGAAGTTCATGTAGTGCTTGTCGACGCGTTTGAACAGTGTATCACAGTCGACATCGGCTTCCTTAATTCTGATCGGGTAAGGCTTACCGTTCTTTATGCAAAGTGCTCCATTCAACGGCTTCTTTGGGAAAAACTTCCATTACTGTCTTAAGACATACAAGGTCCATGGATGGTTGCGGGTGATTTTAACGCAATTTCAGATGTGTCTGAAAAACTTGGTTGCAGACCTCCAAATCCAAATCTTTTATCTATTTTCAAAATAAATGCAATGATTAATGATTGTGGCATCATTCACTGCGGTTATGAGGGCAGCAAGTATACCTATACCTGGTCGAATACCCAAGAGTGGGGGCTGTGTCAAAGCCAAAATTGACTGAGTTGGTTCCATTTGCATTTCTCTCTGGATCATCTAATGCATCTCCTCCTTCTGCTGTTCAAGTCCATTTGAGCGAAACTTGTCGCCAGCTCGATCAAACCAAGGTGGAGCGATATCCAAGAAAGCATTTAGTGTTTTGGTCATAGAGGGAGAATCCAAAGGCCAGGGCAATAACGATGTATTTACTAAATTGAGATATAGTGACTTGACCCATGAGCTAAAGTCTAGCTAGGGTCCTAAACATGCTAATAGTATCCGGTCCACCCTGGGCCCGACGGTTGCATTAGCGCAGAAGGGGATGGCCCCAACAATGGATCTTATTCCATTTAGAAAGCCGGACCTTGTCTCCTGGGAAAAGGGGCATACATGTTTAGTGCATGAAAGCTTGAACAACTCGTTAAGGAGCGGAGATAGAGTAAAAGATTTGTTTCTCGGGGAACTCGCTTGCCTACCCTACCTTCTAGGCGTTACGCCTTTTCTCATTCAACAAAAAGAAAAAGAGGCAAAGCCGTGGCCATAAACTAGTGGAAGAGGGCTCATTTCACTGCTTCACCACATCCCTGAAAACTCTTTTACCCCTATTACTCACAGAAAAAGTAAACAACCAAACTAAACGGTGTGCCCGGATGGTTCCGCTCGGTGCTTGGCAATGGGGTTCGCTCTCGGGGCATTATGAGATTAGCTGGTTCTTCCGAATCATCTGGTTTTTCTGAACGAATCTTAGTCATCCGACTCATCCTCAGGGAAATCATTTTTAGCGGATTGCTCAACCCAATCCTATGGACTTAGCCTTGGGAGACGAAGGCCGGTGCGATCGGACGGGACATTTACTTTCTCTCTCGAGTTAACCCAACGAATAGTTTGTGCTATTCTATTTTTTTAACCTAACTCGGTTTAGAAGGCCCGCCTACCCCACTCTAAAGTCGCCGGGCTCCGCTTATTCAACGGCTCATGATCTATATAAAAAGTGGCTGACTCATTTTGTTATCCCAGTGGGTTCTAGCAGCCTCTCTTAGTGCTATTGCAAGGAGCTGTTGTCGCAATTGAATAAATAATAGTAATCCCGAAAGAATGCTAAAGACTAGTTATCGATCCGTGGAACATATTCGACTGATGGATCCCAGATCTTAAATTCCCAGCGCCAAAAGGGCCACCTTATTGATATAAGAGGTGCGTAGCGCTTATAACAGGAGATTTATCTCGATGCTTTGAATAGCGTAATCTCGTACCTTTCCTGGGATTGGCTTTAGACTAATTCCTGAAAAAAAAGGCAAAGACCGTATTCAAAGAGCTGATACGATACGATAGCTGCCTCTTCTGCAGCGGTTATTCCAACGGCAGCTGATACGAGAGCAGCGGATACGTCGAAAAGACTTGCATCTCCTCCTGTAACAGCGGATTCTAAGGAAATCCCTAATCCACTTCCTTGCATCAAGAGTAAAGGAAGGCAGCAATGTTCGGCCTAAGGTTTTCTTTATAGTCTTACTCTTATTGCTTCCCTTCACTATGTTCAATCATTCTCTTGCTTTCCTTCCCCAGCGTCTCAGTTCTCTTCCTTTTGAGGAAGATCCACCATTTTTTAGAAAATTCATCTCATCCGTCGATTCCAAAGTCATTGATAGAGTCAAGTCAGGTCAGGTTTGCTGCGAATAAAGCTTTTAATCAGTTCGCCTTCTGATTCTGAGCCCATTGATTCAATTCCTAGCAAGCCCTTTTGTCCTGTCTCTCTCCTTCAAACAGCCTATGATGATTCCCTTTCAATTCACCTGATGCGGACTCGTAGTAAAAACCTTCCTTTATCGCTGGCAAGCTCTCCCCAGTATAATAGAATGTTTTGATCCTCGTAGAATAAGTCGCTATCTAAGCCCCCTCTTTTCGTCCCAAGATGCAAGAAGCAAGGCAAGGCGAAAGCGAAGGGATCACAAAGATGGTTGACTGCCCGAGCTAGGAATAATAAGCTCTCATTTCATCCCTTTCCGCTCCAAGACGCTGTACAGAAGTACATGCGATGCAAGGTTCTTTCTTTTAGGGAAGTTAGGTAGGCTATCTCATTCTTAGCTCGTGTACTAATACGGATTAGAACAGAATGAGGGGAAGACCCGCTTCGGGGACTTTGGCTGGCTATACCCGATAATCAGTAACCAGACAGGCTCTCAGAGTCGCAAGTCATAAGAGCGACTCCCATCTGCGATAAGGTATGGGTGCCTGGGATGGGGGGCTTCAAGGCGCCTTTCCAAGCCTATAGGTACGCCTGAACTGCTTGACCAAAATTGGGAGATGGAAAAGAAAGACGAGCGACCTAGAGAGGAAGCTTAGCTGGTGTGGGACCCTTTCTTAAACCCATCAGCAAGCTTTCCAGGACTGTGGTATTCTAGGGATCGACCGTACCAATCTAATCAACGAAAATGATACTCTCACTGATGCAGCGGCTAGAGCAATGATCGGTTCTCTTATTCAATACAGGTTTCCGTTACCCCACATGCTGCACGGACGGGGCGCGTAGTGACTGGTCAAAACCTTCTTGGGTGCCGGAGGGCTTTTAGGTGCCTGCCCGGGCTTAGAAGAAGGCGTGTAACGACTGGACCTAGTAGTTTACGAGTGAACAGCTCAAGGTAGCAGAAGGAAGCTTGGCCAATAAGTCAACTACCCTTCTCTTTTGGCAAGCTTTCAGAGACCGATCATACCAAGAATACGAGACGTAACTGAAGTATCAATTGGAGCGACTGCCGCTTTTCTTCACTCTCACTATTCATTATAGGGTTTCACTACGCTGCTCTTATGGTGCATTGGATCGTTCGGTCCATGGGACTCTGGGGTGACAAGATAATACGAGACCCAGCTAATAAGTGGCACCAAAACGCAGTGCTAACTCGTGTGGTATATACTTATTACTTCTGGATCTGGTGTGTCATCAATGGGTGGCGCTTGGCGGTATTCTCACGTGGTCAGTTGATCGAGATTTGGGTGGAATATTCCATACAAGAGTGAAGGAAAACCGGTACATTGCTTCGGTTGCTGCTATGGGACCGATCGTACTTTCACTGATGCATTAACTCGAGCTTCGACTCTTATCCTTACTCTCATTCTTTCTAGATTTATATTGAGATTGAAAACGAGTATTGGTCAAGTGCCCAATCCCTTCACTAACCTCTCATTTTAAGTAGCATCACTACAGGATTTCATTACTCCATGGTCAAACAGTTTCCCATTTGAGTGGGAGTTTGGTGGAATTCAATACGTACGAGAGTAAAGTAAAGGGAAACTGTACGTTGCGAGGGTTGATGCGACTTCAATGGTACGATCGGAGAAGTCATAGACAAGACAAGTACAAATACAAATAACAGAGGAAATAGATGCATTAGCTTAACTCCTTTACACCTGATGGATGGTACGCTCGTTGAAGCTATAGGCATCAAGGGACGTTGCTTTTGCAAGTATGGTACCAGAGTCCCATGCTTTTATTTTAATAGGCACCTGTTGGAATAGCAACCTTCTTTTAAGGAACATGGAAGGGAAGATCCGTTTAGGGTGAAGACTCATCTGAGTATGCCTCATATGTCTTTGGCAAAGTCGAGTTCTTTTCTTCTTCATCAGGGAAACTGCTCAACCTCCACTATTCCCATAGGCATGATTATGCACTAGCAGACAGAAAGTGCCAAGAAGAGAAAACGCATAACTCATAAGCCAAAGATGTATTCGATCCTGAATTTAACATAATCTTGGCCGATTGGTTTTCAGGGGTTAGGTTTTAGAAACAGCATCCTCAACTCCCAGTCCCGGGTAACTAAGAGGCTTTTGAAAGGTCTTTCAAAAGTCTCACATTAACGAATGAAAACAGAGAATGAAAACGGAAACGAGTCAAGTTCATCCGCAGGGAAGGCAATCCAATCTAAGGAAGAAGAGTGCTTAGCTTAGGTCGACTAACCGGTTAGATAACTTTCTTAAAGATTGGCTGTCCTACTTACCATGCTTTCCCCTATCCACATTTGAGCTTAGAGCCATCCACACGGGTGGGGGGATATTAGGTAGGCTATATCGGAACAGGGAAAGAAACTGGACGGAGTTGTGCTTTTCCCACCTTGGCCAGGAAGAGATGTGAGACGAGGTTCTTCAACCATTATTTTTCTTCAACTTTTAATTCCGGGGTCAAGATCAGGTGGTAGCTTATTTGCTCTTGCTGGTGCTACTGGAGGATCCGGGTCTCGCTTACGAACATCAGAATCTTTCGATCCCAAATATCTAAATCTAGATCACTAGCATCCAGCTCTTCCTAACGATCACGAAAGACAGAACCCCGATCACTAGCACTAGGATCCCTACTTTCACTAACTTACTCCCGATAACGAAGATCCGCATCTCTATTACGAGCATCCGTAACTGCATAGCATCATAATCTTACTATCGATCTCTAGTTGGCCAGCATCAGCGACTTTTATGTTATTAGCATTTACTCCAACTCATTAATGCCATTTTCATACCATACAAGGAATCTCGACTGAGAATGACACCTTATTCGCTCTGCTACAACGAACGAAATAGCAGACCATTGAGGGCGGCTCAAACCATCCAAATTTGCTTTTGACCGGGCCCACTTTCTTTTATCGCTTTATTGAAGCAAAGTGGTGGAAACAGATGATGAGTCCGGGAAGTCAGTGCATTTAGAGTTCACTTCTTTTGGACTTTCTGGAGTCGAGCTACTTTGCAAAAGAACGTCAGAGAGTGAGAGTGAAGCTTTGCCCCGAGAGGCTATCTATACAGTCTTCTTTCTATCCTTCTACCTGAGCTGCCCTATAAAGGAATGCTTCTAGGAGTTGGAGATCAACCAGCTCTGATAGAAGAAATGGAATTCTCAACTTAGGAACCTGGCACCTAGATATTGACCTAAACCAATCGCACTAACCGCGGGTCTTCTTTCTTTTTCAAATGATTCTCGCCTGAACCACATATTTATACATCAAGTAATCCTACGATAAGCATTAGGGTAGGGGACATTTTATTTTGTTTTGATTATTCGGTCTCGCCCTCGCCTGATCTAAGTAAGGTTCTATTTAGAATTAGAACGGGAAACGGGGGCCCGGCCCATGAGCAGTAGCTTCGGGCCATCTCCCATAGCTCTTTTTTGAGTTGAAATAGCAAAGCTAAAGGAAGACTAGAGAATCTGAAACAAGCAAGCTAGGCCAGCAGCAAAAAAGCAAGAACCCCAAGCAAGCACGAAAGAGTCCCCGAGCGAGGTTCTGAAAGAAAGACCGGAACCTAACCTGTTGGCTCTGTTACCCGTAAACAAGTTACTGTTATTGGAGATCCTTTGGGCGGGAGTAGGCGTAGGAACAGACTTCATCATGTAGTGGTCGTTTTTCCTAGGTGGGTTTCCTTACATTAATAATAGGTGGTGACTAATGCCTATGATCTAGAGTCTGATTATCGTGATAGAAAGGAAGAGCCAGATGGAGATATAGTGCTTAGCGTAGAACCTGCCGCCCCATGATCACCAATAGCACAAGTTCCATGGCTAATAGTTCGTAAGCTAGCAACAGGAGCAGAAGAGCCTAAAGCTGTTGATCTTGTTCCAGTACGTAGACTTTATTCTGACTATGATTATGCTGTTAATGAAGCAGGACGAGCAGCAGTTAAAGACACGGGAGCAGCTCCAGGTCCAGTAGTAGATCCAGCAGTTGTTGACCCAGTAGATTATGCAGTTGGTTATTATGATTCTGTTGACCAATAAGCAGCAGCAGAGCCTGTGGTTTACCCAAAAGAAGCAAGGGCATGTACATCAGTAGATCGAAGCACCTGGTTCCTGTCGTTTACCTTGAAGCAGGCAGCACACCACCCGCAGTTAAAGATCGAGAAGCACCAGCAGTCAATCCAGAACCCGGCGAGAAAGATTTCGAAACTCTCCGTTGTGTTAGCAAATCATACGAGTCATAGTTGTTTAGCTCTGAGTCCGTGATTAGTCAGCAGAAAGAAGAAAGCTTAATAGTAGCACAAAGACAGGGGACGCAGAAAGAAAAAGAAAATATCTTGTTGCCAGGAGAAACTTCTTTCAAGGATAAAGAACTAAGACAGGCAAGCGAGCTTCAGCTGCGCGACCGGGGAACCAAGACAAAAGGAATAGCGGGTAAGGGAACTCACCAATATGATAGTGGCTTGCCCACCTCACCGCGGGTAGCCAACTTCAGCTCCCCCTAGGAACCTTCAAGGTTAGACTGACTTAAGCTTGAGGTGCTGTAAGATGAATACATTCCATGGAAGGCTGGAAATTTCTTACTTGAAATAGGTAACTTCGTCTGGTAGCAGAGCAGCCTCCGAAGAAGACAACTTACGAAAGAGGACTCTCTACGGAATGGGAGAATCCTGCTATTGAATATAAGAAAGTGAAGCTGGACTGCACTCGCTACGCTGTTGAATAGACAGGAAGACAATCAGCAAGGGCTATAGCCCACTGGTTGCAAAGGAAGCGCGCCCATAAAGAGGTAACCTTACTTTGATGTTCTGATCAAAGAATTACTCAGTGAACGGGCCTGATTGAGGACTCTTACAAACCATTTAAGAATGAATACCGAGCTTCGGATAAGCCGTCCCAACCTGAATCAAATACAAACTTCCGCAAACACCCACTTTTCTTCTTTAATGAAAGGGATTTACCCCGCCGTACGTATGCCCCTTTCGAATCGTTCTATCATTCGCTGGGGCGGAGAACTATTGGTATAGCGAGTTCATGTGCTTGCAGTTGGGTTAGCTACTTCGGACATCTATACCACACTGAAGACATCCAGAACTGACTGCGTCTACTGGCGCTGATCATTATACCATGCTGCCCCATCATAAGCTATATTTTACATCCGGATTTCAGTAAACGGCCTTAAGCAGTTATTCCGTTTGGTAACGATCTTCCGAGCGGGTGAAGCCCTTTTGCCCTTTTTAGGGGGTACGGGTAGTAATACCCCCAATCCGGGCCATGATCCTACGGGATCCTCAGACCTACTCGTGGCTGCGGTCGCGGGAGACCAACCCCAAAGCCCTCAGGAGTCTGGGTTTACGGGACTTCTGGAGTTACCTATGCCTACTTCTTCAGAGATAGCGGGTATCCCTAGCCCCATCTCTACGCCTATTGAAAATGTGGGGGTGCTCCACTAGCGGCAGTGGAGCCCAGGAACCTTCATGGAGAGACCAGCTCTGGAGCCCAGAAAATGGAAAGTAAAAGAAAATGAATTACGAAGCATGCATCAACAGCAACTCGACACAATTAAGAAAATCCACTGGGATGATTATAATTCCACGGAATTTGTAAGGTCCGAAGAAGCACTGAAGACGCTTTCTGATATCCAAAACGATATGCTCCCGAAGGCCAAAGACTTGTGTTCTAATGAGGGAATTAATGCAACCGATACCGAAATCCGGCAGTCCCTGGATATAGTATTAACAGATAGGATGGAATTGCAGGGACACGCGCGTTGGAGAGCATTTTATTATTTCAATAATGCATTGAGAAATAGAAACTCTAGAGCATGGGCTGAGCTTAGAAGTCAGATCCAAGATCTTTTAGGTACGGATGATTGACCTCAAGAACCGTAAACCCATGCGATCCCATAATCGCGATAGAACGCTCAATTGACGCCATAGAATCAAGAGCTCGATAAAGAAAGGTAATTTGTGAGCCCTTAGCGTAGGACACTAAGTAAGTAAACTACCTTCTAGTAGCTTCTCGTTTCTCACGCTCTGCCATTGCCATAGACCCCGCTCTCTTTCCTCAGGGCTTTCTAAATAGACTATCCTTATAAGATCTAACTCGTCTCCTTATCCTCAAGGTATGAGATAGCTCCTTTAGTTAAGTAACTAATAAAGCAAGGAGAAGCGATTTGCATACTTGGGATTAGCTTATGATTTGGGAGTAGCCTGTAGCTAGATTTGGCTGTAGTTAGAGAGGGCTTGCAAAGGACAGCTGTCCCAGTTAGATGACTTCAGGAGTGGAAAATTCATTGACCAAGTTTCCCTCTCCTCCTTAGTCGAGTTGCTTCGCACCTCTCACTACGTTCGAGTAGCTTCGCCCCTAAGCCACAAGGCTTAGTCACTTCGCACCTTCTCAATCAATGCCCGAGCATTCCATACATCACCATCGAACTGAGATTCATTCTCTGCACTGAGTTCTCTCAGGGTCCAACTCTAGTTTTTACGTAATAGAAAGGGGTTTCCGCATCGGGATGGAGTGAACCAGCTTTCTAAGTAAGAAGAAAGGGCATAGACAGAAGAGACTCATCAGGAAGAACGGGATTGGATAAAGCATCCGGGTTCGCGGATTCATCTGTTGAAGCATACCCTTAAGCCAGAGCCAAAGAATATGGGATGGTTCTAAATATAGAAGAGCAACAGAGTGGGAAATCATCGTCTCCTCTTCTGGACACCCCTAATCTCTATCTGTACTCTATTTTGAAGGATCTTGAGAGAGCCCTTTCTCTAGTGCTAGTCTGGTGGTGGTAGCTTCGGTGACCTCCCATCTCTCGATTCTAGGCAGGGTTTTCCCAACCTCAATCATCCCCAGAAGAATAAACTCACTAGCAGTTAGCTCAAAAGGAAATGACTCCCTCCAAGAAGTACTGAAAGTAGATCGCTGCAAACTGGTCCATGGGGTTAGCTTATCACTGCCACCCCACTTGCTTTTATAGCCCGGCTAGAGAACTCACTTGGCCTAGACCCCCTCCTCTTGCTTGCCTGAAAAGAGAGGGTTTCATTAGGCCTCGTAGGCGACGGATGAAAGTCCTTTTTCTCACCTCTTATTTTTATTTTGATTGACCTAAGATAGAGAACCTGTAGGCACTAGTTAGACTGCCTATACAACCTTCTCTTATCTATGGAATTTACCTAGAAGAAGAAAGCCGAACGGGAAAGAAGAGTATGAAGCTGGTCATGTCATATAGGATGGATAGGTTGGGAAACTCTCTCTTAGAGACCGTGCTTATAAAGCTTGGTTTTCATTCCGCGACTTGACTTTCCTTGAAAGGGCATTCCTTCCCTGTGGTTTACTGGGTTTTCTTCCTTCTTCCATACTTCAGGAGGAAGAGGTCGCCGGGTTCAACTTCCACTGGTGATGGCGATTCCCTCTTCCGCTTATGCAGCCTTTCCTCCAGTTCGATGTACGCTTTGATTGCCCGATTGAATTCCTCCGTAAGGGCCTCTATCTCTTTTACCAGTGCGACTCTATCGCCGCTGACGAGCCTAGAGATCTGTAATTCTCAGAATTCGACTTGACTTTGATACGGACCCACTAGTTGCTCTATTCGCTGATCGTTCTCCTCAATCAGCGCATCGATGAGCTCGCTTGGATGAAGTGGAGGGCTCTCGTCTTGCACAGGCGGCATAGGTGGCACGGAAGGATGGTTATCTTGAAGAGAAGGATTGGAGTGGTAAGTTGGACCATCATTCGCCGTATGTAAGGCTGGACTGTCGTAATCAAAGTAAGAACCTCCATCTTCCCGCCTTGTAAATCTAAATAGGGGATCATCTTGATCATTTGGTTGAGCAGCACCTCTTGTAGCCATCTCGGCAGCACCTTCTCTAGCAACTTCTTGAGACCAGGAATCTGGACAATCGTATCGGTTCCCAACCGGAACCTGTAGCTGAGCCGGCGCTTTCTCATGTCTCCAAGGCGCTCTTTCTACTAGTTCTAATTGCTCTTTCAGTTCACTTCCTCGTTTGAGGAGTGGTGCCACTCTACGATTAGAGTCTGCTATTAGTGCGCTAATTTATCTTTCTTTCTTTTATATTAGTCGATCGCTGGCGCCCCGATCAGTTAGTCTTTCTATTTCTTCCTCTAGGAAGTCTATTTTCTTCTTATACCGGTCCGCTAGCACGGCCCTTTCTTTCTGGTTATCTTGTGGGAGCCTTTCGATTTCCCGTTTTGCTTTCGCGGGTCCCTATTCACCGTAGGAGTGGCAGTAGCATTCTTCATAGGCTCTTTCTCTCTTTGAGGAGTAGCAGTCAAAGTGGCAGGAGCAGTAGCACTTTCGACTCGTTTATGGGATTGTATACCTTTACTCTTTTCTTTCCCTTCACCCGAGAGCTCAGACTGAGGGTTAGGTGTGCAGGAGGCTAAGTTCTTAAAAAATGTCCAGAAAAAGAATTAGAAACTCAGATTCAGATCCAGCAACTTTTTGCCAAGAGAAAATAACTATCTGAGCTCAAGTTTTCAGTCACTTCTCCATTGGAGGAGAGTAATGAAGAAGCTTTGAAGGAACTTGCCGAGTGGACAAGTTTGAAGGAAAAAGTTAGGCAAGCCAAACACGACTGGCTCGAGGGATCCAAAGAATTAACTCGAGCCATCACGCTCTTCTTTTGGACTTGAAGAAGGGAATTCCACCGGCGAGTAGGGCTTATGCCCATTAGTCGACGAGGGATGGTCCCGCTTCTTCATTGATAAATTATAGGTTCACCGAAAGGTACAGTCAGTTGGAACCACGCCCTGAAGCCAAAGACCTGTCTTAGTCATCAAATCCAGGGTCTGGTGGAGTAGTCCCAGTTTACGAAGTCTCGCCTCTCCTTGATTAAAGAGTGGTGGGGCCAGAAGCCGGAAGCCAAACGTACGACAAGAGGTTTAATCACTGGCCGATCCTTTGGAACAACTCTTTTAATTTAAAGGAAGAAGTCGTACCAGACAAGTTCAATCTGTAATGGCTGTGAGGCACCGAGTCTGAATAGGCATCAACAAGCACATAGATGTCCGAGGAAGCAAAGGCTAGGGCAGTTGGCGGAGAGGTAGAATTGAACTTCCTATGACTGATTTATAAGCGGAGAATCAAACGACAAGGCTAGATTTGCAGGAATCAATTCATTTAGAAAGTCCCATCCAGCCAGGTGGAAGCCTGTACCAGCAGCCAGATTAGGAGAAGATCTTAAAGACCTATTTTATTAACATAAAGCATTGACCTCTCTGTCTCTTTATCATAGATCAGCTCTGTCACCGCTTCTCCTGCAACAAAAACTTGGGTGAAGAATTCAGTGGAGAAAAAGTAAATTGCTTATTTGCTTAACACATCGCTGGATTAGCTGATTTGCCTGGTTCGTCTGATGATATTGAAATACTGAGGCACCTCTCACATTCGTTAGAACTCTCACATTCGTTATCAATTGTTGCATTCATTAGAAGAAGTTGAGCTCTGAACAATGCTTAGCCTTCTGGATAGTCATTGTGACCTCGAGGCTTGGTGTACATAGCAAGAACCCACTCAAAGTGACGAGATCTTGTATGACTGAGTTTGGCAAGTCTTCGCTAAGGTTGTAACAACTCTTAGGTAGAGAGATTGGCCAGTGCTATGCGAGTCAAGCTATGATTTGTATCTTTCTTTCTTTCTTTCTTACTTGCCGTAGGTGTCAGAAGAAGGGTAAGAAGAAGGGTAAGAAGAATTGCCAATAGCTAATTTCGTTCCGCTATATAGAGCAGCTTTATGATAATGAAACCAACCAGCAAATAATGTCTCCATACTTCCAAGCAATGCACCACTGCAGTCCTTTCTTTCTCATGAGTACTATATCTCTGTTCAACATCTTTTAACTTCCTACTTTCATATGCAACTGGATGACCCTCTTGTACCAATACACCCCCAATAGCTTTATCTGAGGCATCTGTATGGACTTCCAATGGCTTATCAAAATCAGGAAGGCTGAGGACCGGTTCAGTCTCCACAATTTCTTTCAACTTCTCAAAAGCATTTCTACAACTCCCAGTCCATTCCCATTTTGGGCGGAACAGATCTACTAATTCTTTGATTCCAGTTAGTAAGAGGGAGCTTGAACTAAGAAATAGACCCTAGAAGCTAAAAAAGGGTATCCTGAGCAATTGCAATAATCGGGTTCATTGAGATATTCCTGGTATAGTAGATGCTATCACACATACAATCATACTCAATTCGATGGAATTGTTTGATCTGAAAGGGGATCTTCTATAATTTCGCACGTGAGGGGTTATTTCTTGGGTTCGTCCAGTCATTAATAACTTGATTAGAAAATATAGATTGGGCTAGTTTACTAAGCTATCAGTCTACATAAACCTAATGCAATATTGATTACACTCCTTCTCCTTATACCCACAAATGTCAGTCTATTGGTCCTTTGGGTGATATCGACTATTTCGAGTGCTAATCTAAGGTAAGCCATAAAGGGGGCGTAGCGCTTGCTTACTTAGTGCTTGTGCTAAGGAAAGTAGTTCAACCTAGCGAGTAGTCCTTCTATCTGGAGGTGGCTTGGGCTCCCTATGCACGTAGCAAGAAAGCAGAGGCCGACTTCTCGTGCAGGTAAAAAATAACATCACTCGGGTCTTTCTCGACCTAATCAACCATCGGGTGAGGGGCAGGAAAGAGGCCAAGGGCAGTTAATCAGAACTTTTCTTATTCATACGAGGAATGACTAGCTTGGGAACATCACTCTTAGATACGAGATTTCCGGACCTTGCCATTAAGTTAGCGGCAAGGCTTGTCGTAGGCTCATCCCTTACTTCAAGTGGGAGATCAGCGGCATTGGTAAGCATTACGGTCTTAAGCCAATCAGTCTGAGTAGACAGAAAGCATAGGGGCGTTAGTGCGATTGATTCTCCCTCTCCCTTAGACCTCCTTATCCATAAAAACCCCTTCTTAGTCAAGCTTCGGCCCTATGGAGTAAAGGGAAGTGCGGATCTTTATATACACAATTCTCAGTCCAGTCTTATAAACGATGCTACTAATAAGAGCACTGAGAGAGCTAAAGAAGATTCTATATTCGATTTCGATGCGAAGAGGGCACGTTAATATAGTCTCCGTCATCGGGATTCCCGCTTCCATGGACCTCGTCCAATGCCTATTTCGCAGCCATCCCTCTTGTCTGGAAAACGGTACAGCCCTCCAACTACTTAGAACGAATGAAGGTTCAACCGCAAGGCGAGTTGCTCCGTTACACCATCCCTACGCTACATCTCCTTGGGTGATTGGACAGAGTCCTACTGAAAATAGTTGTACTCTCTCTTCGAATGATTAATGGGTCTCCTTTAAATTGACTATAGAATCTTCTTAACGTACTCATCGTCGAGTAGAATCTCCGAAAACTCTATCGGTGAAGCGGTATTCGTCCAATTCTTTGCCTTACGGTGTTTTGCTTGTTCACCTATATTACACCTACTACTTCGCTGCTACCTATACTCAACCCAGTAAAGCTTCCTCAAGACTAGAGGTAAATGTAGTCTAAATGCATGGGCTCAACCCCCAGTTACTACAGAAGATAGGTTAGTTGAAGGTAAGGCACCTTCACTTTACTTCCTCGTGTAGTAACTTTCACTTGCTTCCTCTCAAGACTCAGTCCATCGCTCTAATGCCTACTAGAAAGAAGTAGTAGTCTTAATCGGTTGACTAGAAGCCTATCTCACGCCCCTTTCTCCTAGCTCTAGCTGTCCAAGTCCAACCTCCTGTCTTACTCCAGCTTTCATGTCTCTTCTGAAGGCCTTTGTATATAGGTTTATTTAAGATTAGACTATAAACCTTCTTTCATCAAAGCAGAAAGCCGAGAACTCCGATTTTTGAATAGCAGTTACAGATCGAGGGAGGTTAGAACTCCCATAGCCTCCTTGTCTCCTTGTCCGGCTAGATTCCATCTTATTTTCTCTTAGAATATAGAATTTAAGTTACAGACCGGTCATCTGACTCCGGCTTTCATGTCATTTACAGCCTTGACTTCTTATATTCTATTTTTTCATTGCAACTTCTAAAGAGATCCTGAATGCTACTTATAAAGGCCTTAATCAAGGGCTCTGTAACTCCTGAATTCACTCTAGAACTAAAGGAAGGAGAGAAGGCTACTCATTCCTGAAAGAAAGGAATAAAACAAAGATGCACGAGCCACTGCAAGAGACTTAGCTCAAAGGAAAGAGAAGGAAAAAGGAAGGGAATCGATGAAGCCAATGATACAGGTAAGAATGGCCTGCTCTATTAGGGCTTTTGTGCTGTCAAACAAAATAGCCTAACTCATTAAGTTAGGTTAGTAGCAGAGCTCTTGAAGGCCTAATACACAGGAGTACTAAACCTTAGCGAATTTCCCCCCTATGCGCCAGCCGTTTTCTTGCTTCCGAGAAAGCCTATTACAAAAGGACTAGAGTGTTAAAGGGAGGGGATATTTTCTCTTCATCCGGGGGTTCATTTCATTCATTATGAACTAAAAAGTTGAAGGCTGATTAGTGAGGTCTTAAAAACTTAATACAATGAATGATCGGCCATTCCATTTGTGCTTTCAGCAAGTAGGCGACGCGAATCTATGCTTTCTATGTTCAATCGGATACCAATTGAATTGCTTGGATGCGTTTGAAAGCCTCGAGATTACTTGCAGAAAAAAGCTTTCTAGGTTTGTCTTGTGTCTCCGTAGCAAATGGTCCATTTTTTGATGGGCGAACGACGGGAATTGAACCCGCGCATGGTGGATTCACAATCCACTGCCTTGATCCACTTGGCTACATCCGCCCCTACCCCCGCACAGGTTTAAGTCTTTATCTACGATCAGATCCTTTCTGAACTCCCGCTATCAAAGAGAAGCTTTTTCCTATACTATAGTTGCAAGTCTATTGTTGTGTTTCGGAATTAGGGGAAACAAAGCTTCAACAAGTAGAAGCTTCCTGGCAAAGCTTCAAAGAGGTTGGGCTGTTCACTTCATTGATTTGACTTCACTTTACTTAAGATTAAAGAGAGGGGCCGGGCGGGCAGTGAAGGCTCATTTAGTAGACAGCGAGCAAGCAGCAAGCACCTACTCCGATCAAAATGAAAAGCAGCAAGCGGAACTTGAAGAAGCGAGCCTCTATCAGAGAAAGCCGTTGCTCTAATGCCTCGTTACGTCGTATACTTCACTCGCTCGTTAGCGCCCTTCCTTCAGCTGGCTTCGCCCTATCTATTCATCTCTTTTTTAAAATGGATATTTCGGGATCTCTCTTGTTCATAGATCTTGAAACCAGATAAATATCCATTTCTCAATAGATCTTTCTATCGATAGAAAGATATAGATCTCTATATGGATATATCCCCATATCTAAATATGGAAGAACCAACACTGAAAGGGTGTAACCAACGGAAGGTTCTCACCCTGTCCACGACATTGTTCTCCGACGATGTCCCCTGGGCGAAAGGGGCCACCATTCTATTTCTTTCTTCAATCGTTCCGATCAGGACAAGTGGGTTGGTTCGTTTCCTGTTCCAATCTACACAATTTTATGTCTTCGTTCGTGATCATGTTGGGCGAAAGGTAGTTTGTAGAGGAGCGGCTGTGAAACGGCGATTCCCCCCTTTCCATTGAAGTAGGGAGGGCCTCCTTCCCCACCATTCCGGCCTATTATTGATAGGGATTTTACCGATGCTGAAGGTAGCTTGCTTACCAAGCCACCCACTTGAGAAGCTAGTCGCTAGAAAGAAGCGCGAAGCTGTCTACGAAGCTTTGCTTCTCCCCCTGTAGTCGTAATACTCGGCTCGTCGCTACTTTGATTCAAAACAAAAGGTAACCGGGGGTTCCCGACTTTATCCGGTTTCCGCAACCGTCACCATTTGTCATTCCGATTACTTCATCCATAAACCTTATTTTCTTAAATAAAAATAGCGATACGCTCTAAAAAAAGGAAAGGATAAGCTTGCATTCTAGAAGCGGTAGCTTCCCGCCTCCTTCATTCCTACTGCCTCCTTCGGTGAGAAGTTCCCTTCCCTTTTTTAAAATGCCTGATTGGTCTGCTCAGCAAACGTACAAAGTGGACCGCAGTTTGGCTGACCCTCTTCTTCTCATTCTCGGGTTGGGTTGACCCAGAAGTACAGTAAAAAGGAATGGAACCACTGGAGAGTCGTCTGAAGTTCACACACACTTTGGGCAAAGACGACTGACTTTGGAAGCGGAACACGAACCTATTTCCGCTATTCCGGGTTCTTATTGAGCGTAGCGAAATCATATGATAAAGTCAGTGAAGTTTCTATGGTGTTCTACCTTTGCGTAATCTCGGTCCACAGTGGAAGGCTCCGCACCTGAGCCTCGTTAGACTCAGCGGAAGTGTAAGGTGTAAGTGAAGAGAATAGAAGAGATGAAGTCCGTCCCTTAGCCTAGTCTATATCCACAGCTGACGCAACTCCGTACCGACGTCTCACTACTACTTAATTAATTATTAATTAACGGCAAAACTATTTCATAACCTGAGCTTTCCTTAACCAGCTGACCTTACTTCGTAACCTTAGCCTCTTTCTTTATAGTTCGACTAAGTGACTTCGTAACCTCAACGTACTTTTTTCTTACTGTAGCATAGGCCTTCGCCACTTCAAACGGGCGCTTCGCCCCCCCTGTTTTTTATTAGAAAGAGCGGGGCCTTACTTATTCAGGGGGGATGAAAAAAAGGATCCGCGGGCTTTATGATCGGAGAAAGAGAGGGGGCGTGGTTGGTGTGTCACTGGGTCGGTGGGGGAACCCGTAGGAAGGGGGGACGACCCGCCGAATTCACATCAGAAATCGCCAACATGAACACAAACGAAATCTTTAATTGCGTATAGAAACAAAACGAACCACTTCTATTCTCGGAGCTGAGAGAATGGCTTTTTGGTCCCTTTCGTCCAGTGGTTAGGACATCGTCTTTTCATGTCGAAGACACGGGTTCGATTCCCGTAAGGGATAGGTACTCATTCCCGGCCGCTTTCAGTTAGTGTTCATTGCTGAGTGATCGCTCGCTATCTGGCTTGAAAGGGTGGTCCGGAAGCTTCCTCTCTCCCAGCAAGCAAGACGAGATCACCGCTTCTCTCAGTAATGGACTTCCTTTAATTATTCCTTAGCCTTAGATGTCCTTTCATAGATTCTCGAACCTCCGACAGACAGAATCTCCATGCATGCGTTCTTTCTCTCCTCCCCTCGGCCATACATCTCTTTTGTTCCCTTTTTTTTTCCTTTTTTGTTAGGCATTGAACCCCACCTTAGGTGCTGAGTGCTGTCCTCCCCTCCCTAAGACCTAAAAAGAGTTCCGTCTATGGAGCCTAAAGCTTCAACCATGGCAGTAAGTAGTAAGCTGGCGCCTAGTCTCTCGCCCAGCCTTCGCCTTCTTCAGTGGCCAAGTTGAAGCGTTCAACGGTTCTTCGGCCTACCACCTCAAGGTTGAGCTTGTTCAATTGAAGCTAATGCTATGCTGCCCTTCCCTTGTTCAAGATAAAGCGAGGACTTTCTTTTAGCTACCGGACCAAACAAAAGAAAGAGATTAGCCTCTTGATACTTTAGTGACCTATCTTTACTGGGTTTTTCGACATGAGGGACTGGAGAAAGAGAAAAAGAGCACGAGATAGATGAGATTGACTAGTTGGCTATCGGCAACTTACTGGCTCATCACTCCTCTCTGCTACCTCATGTTACCTGATGCCTAGCTCTAGAGATATCCTGATCTTACTACCAAAGTAATATCCAAACTTAACAGACTGGCTCTTTTCCTACTTATTTTATTTATCATTCTTTTTTCTAAAAAAAAAAGAAATAAAGAAATCGCCTTTCTTTGATCTAATCTATTAGTGCGTTCTTTTATCTTAGCGTTAGTTGGTATGCTTCTCAGAGTACAAGCTTTTTCGATCTTAGAGGGACTAGGGGCAGCTTCCGCTATCTTTTCTTCCATTTTTAGTAAAGATTCCATGCTCCTACAGTTGAACCAATAAGGAGATGCAGCTGGTGAAATGGATCAAAGAAGAACGGAAGGCCCCCTTTCGAAGCTCTGCTCCGATCCGATCTACCACGGCTCCTTTTATACTAATAAAAGAGGGCTTAACGGCGCCTAGCCTATGGAGTGTCAACCCGATCCTAGGAGTTGACCAGTTCTTCTCTTTTAACTAAGACCATTTTATTGAAAGAAAAGTGCGTCAGAAGGAGCTCCGGAGCCTGAGGTTTTATCGACTTCTTTATTCTATTGTGGCAGAGAGTTTTAGAAGATTCTCCATCTTAGCAAAGATTGTCCTCATTATCCAGGACAGCTTAACCAAGGAGTTATTCTCTTAGTAGACATTCCGTGGTTCATCCACTAATGTTACAACAATACAGTAAGTCACAATAGGAGAACAAACAAAATCAATGTACTAGTCTTCTTCGTTACAACGGCTGCTCGACAAGCCAATCCACACAAGCATATTACACAAGCGGTACACTTTACACCTGGAAAGGTAAGCAAGCAAGCAGCCTTACGACAAGGCTAAAAGAACCACCGTTGGGCTAGCTGCATGGCCTCAACCTTTTCCTTATTTATCACAGATTGACGCTCAGAATAGAGCTAAGAACGAGGTTACGGAGTCACTCTACTGTTTCGGGGGGTAGATCCTAGCCGCCCTTCCTTAACAAGATGGCTCAGAGCAAGCAAAGTCTTACGTTATCTACTATGATATTTCATAGCGCAGATGGGGAGTAAGCACACAATGAAATAGGGGCAGAGTCACATTTCTTAAAAACGCCCAAAAACCCTAGAGCCTTCGGACTAAGACGTGACCATAGGATCTCACAGTGTCGGAATGAGTTGAAGACGAGATACGGTGTCCAGTCGTATTGGTCGGGATCACTATGCCGCCTATCTTTTTTATCCTAGGCGTACTGCTTAGCAAAGAAAAAAGGTAGGTCATATACTGGAGCAGACAGACCCTGCTACATCGTGATAACTCTCTTCAACCGGATCAACAAAGGCGAGATCCGCTCACTTCCCCACCGACTCAATCAATCGGAAGAAACTAAATACTAAACTTCGGAGTGGCAAGCAGCCGAAAGAGAAAGTCCAACTTAGGCGTCAGGCTTGAGAAGGGTCATCGTTTCCGGCTGTCTTATGTTTGTTGTACTTCTGCAGGTAAGCTTGCTTCCCACTAACGCGGTTACGACGAGCTGGCCTCTGATGGACTCAAACTCTAGGCGAAGGTGCATGAGGAACTGAAATAGACGTTGCTGATCTCGGGCCTTCTGCTTTCAAGAGGGAATAGGTCAGCCCTTACTCGACTAATTACCTAACACACTGTGGATCCCCGCCCATTCCATCTCCCAAACTACTCATGTCACCGGGGCATCACCAACTCCATAAGCTAGGGCAAGGGAGTGGATCCGGTAACGAATGAAAGCCCTATTATTATGTCAACCTTGAACTTGAACCTTCCTATTCTATTCTGTATGTGAGGCACAATGATCATGATCATATAGACAAGGTCTGGAACGCGCGAGAAAAGGCTGTTGTTCCAAACAAGCCGCGGGACCAACGCTATACTTACCCACTGGTCTTGCTCTTGCTAGCGTCTTCTGGGGCACTTATGACTAGTGTACTCATCCCGCTCTTATGCTCTCGCTTTCTCCTTGTCATACACGTCTCCTTCATCACTCTTTGGTTGTTCTTCTTTCTCGTATCCCGCTCTTACACCAACTCCACCTGCCCGTAGAAACCTTCTTTGGGAGTCCGCTTCCTCTTAGGCTGGTAGTTCTGCTAGAATAAGTCCTTGTTCAACCAAACTCCATTGCTTGGTCCTTCGCTACCACTCTATTATCTATTAGGAGCCATCCCATTCCCAAAAGTGTATGATACTCATAAAGTAAACTACGTTGGTCAAGATCTTTCAGAACTAAAGCTTTCGCTCTTTATTAGCCCTTCTTAGCGCCCAAAACGGACATGGAAGGATATGCATCCCTGTTCTAACCACACAGGCACTATGATCAGAGAGGCCCTTACCCAACAAGGGGGGTGAATTCAACTTCAGATTCAGATAAAGGCAGAGAGCCAAAGCACTTACAATTAGCAAGAGCTCTATCCACTTTTCTGGAAATACAAGAGGCCTCATCATCTTTCTTAGACCATGTGACGAAGTGTCCCATATATCTGATGTCCTCAAGTCCTGCACTTTGAAGACATGAAATCATTCATAGCAGAGGACCAAGAATCAGTCCCTCCATTCTTTTTCCAATTAGGAGTCCTACCTTGGGAGCATCCCGGGCAAGATCTATGGCTTCAGCTGCGGCTAAGCGAACTACCTATTCTATATATTCTATAGAAGTGAATATGAGAGAAAAAGCTCTTCTTTCACATAGTGGGAGGCTGGCCGAGCACGGATCCGGGCTTAAGGCAAGGAGTGCACTGATAGCACTAGTCGAAGAAAGGCAGTTAGATCATAAGAAGGCGGGTAGGTAAGAATAGGAAGTTTAGAGGAGTGAAGGGGTTTAGGAGGGAGTTCTTTCTCCCCCCAAAAGGCGCCTTTGTATGGAGCAAACACTGTCCTCCTCAGCAAGGAAGGGTCCTCTTTCCAATGTACCCTGCTCCTTCTACGGATGCTAGTATCCTTGTTCTTCTACTCGCAGGCAGGGCTGCTCTTGCTGCTCTTGCTATTGTTGCTAGGGTCCGAGCGAGGGAGTTGGAGTTACATTTACTAGCTATATCCCCTAGTATCCTCTTCTTCTCGGGAAAGGTCAGTTACAACTAGGGATAGAGGACAGTCACATTCCTATTAGTAGGGGGAGTGCCTAAACATGAGTTAGGTTGAGTTAGGTGACCAGTATGAAAGCATAACGGCAAGCAACTACTCTAAAGGCTACCATGACAACAGGGGCTTAGGAAGAAGTTTCATTGCTTTCCTTTGGGCTGATAGTCCTGTATACCATTCAACTCCTACGTTCCAAAGAATTCACTCCTTTGCAGTTCCTGCTTGAAATCCATGTGAGTGGTAGCGTATCGAAGGTGGGGTAACTTCTTCTTTACCTATTGAATCAAGTAACTCCTTGAGAGTCATTAACCCCATCAATCCAGTTCTCTCCCCATGGTAATACCACCCTGTACAAGCAAAAGCACGAAGAGTGAAAAAGTCCCACAGTGTAGGATAATCACATAGTAAGAAAGCCTCATACCTGGCATCAGAACCAACCATAAAGTAAGGATTAGCAAGACAAAGCCTGGACATAGAAGCGAGGTATACATATGGCACGAGACACGGGTTACGAAACCATGGAGTCAACAACGTCTAATGGACTTCAGAGGTGTTGTGTTGGAATAGAATTTTATATAGTGCTATTTTACTCTTTTGGTTAGTAAGATCTGTGAATTAGATGAAGGTACGGAAAGAGAGGGATTCGAACCCTCGGTAAACAAAAGCCTACATAGCAGTTCCAATGCTACGCCTTCAACCACTCGGCCATCTCTCCTACATCATGATTATGACTCAAAAACCGAGTGAATAGCGAACCGTTCCTAGTAGATTCTTGGATAGGAACGACCAATCAATTTCTAACTAGAAAAGTGGAAATAGATAAATTTTCATCAAAGTAAAAGAAAGGTCTTTCTTTTGAGGTTATGCGGATAAATATAAAATCTGAAAACTGTTAGAAACATTCTATTCATGTTTGCAAAACCAGCCTTCGCCTCTTTTTATGTTATTTTATACTGGTACCGGAAGCTGATTGATGGGTCTATTTTTGCACTTCGGTTAATGGATCTCTTGTACTAGTCTTCTTCGTTCCGCTATATAGAGCAGCTCTTTGCCGCTTCTATCCGTAGTTTAGGCAAGAATGTAACTGGCACACCTATGGATGCGATAGAATGCTCTATTCTATATCTATAAGCAAGAATCATAATTAGTCATAGGCAAAGAGAAGGGTTTATAACAACGGTTATTGCCAGTTGAAGTGAAGCACAATCAAATTAGTAGCTAAAGATAGATGCTAGCAAGCCTGCATTCCCACCAATGTCTTAGAAAGAACTACATGGGGCTTTCTTCCTTACCGGGTAGTTGTATTGGCCCTTGCTTCGAGTTCAATCGTATCAGCGCCTTCGCAGCCTGCCTTTCTTTCTATTCGTTTCAAGTCGTGTCGTCCGGCCAGCCTACTTATTGTATTGAGTCCATTCGCTCACTCTCTTTCCAAGCTTTCTACCGTCTAGTGCTTGACTAGCTCGCTCGGCTTCTCATAGCCATATTTCAACTTTAAACTCTGATATCAAGGGACCTAGTATTGTATTTCCTTTTTATACCTCTGCTTGGGAATCAGTGTCGGATGGAAGGGTCATATTGATAAAGCGAGGGCACTAAGAGGGGTCAGAAGTAGCGACAAGTTAATCAAAAGCAGCAAGCTTGTTCCGTAGACTTTCGTGAATAAGGCTAAAATGAAAGGAATGTCGGTACGGATTAAAGCAAGAATCCCTCAACCCCTTCGGTTAACTATATCTGCTCTAGGAAATAGGGTTTATTTGTGACAACTTTCGTCACCGTCTTTCTAAGTGGTATGGTAGGCTAGCTAGTTGACGGGCTTTTAACTGCGGTCTGGTTTCAAAGACCGGACACCTATAAGTAGACTACTGGATTGAAGGCCTTTTGACGTTGGGATGATGACAAGTCTCTGCCTGCAGACTAACACTCTGGAGACTGCGGGTACCTACGGCGCAACCCCGCTTAGGTCGGAAGCCATCCCAGCCCGGGCGAATTGGGTCTTTTTTTACGTAATTAGTAGCTTTCTTTCTTTTTTTGTTATCATGTTGTATTGGTTTGAGGTTTCCATCTGTCTAGCGATTCACTGGACAAGGCTAGGGTAGCGACTCCTCATAACATCTTGCAACCCGCTTTAGTTCTTCCAAATAACAAGATCTATATCCGGATCTTTAGGGATCAAACTTAGGGAAAGGGAGGTTACGGGACTAAGTAACTACTCGGTTGAGAAAGGCATCAGCGATTTCGAACATTTCTTATGAAAATTCGAGTGTGAGTTGATTGATTGTTTGAGTCGGGAGTTGGAGGGTACAAAAAAGGCTTCGAAAAAGGTTTATTTTTTTGTTTGGCGAAGAATAAAAACCTATCTTTGTATCAGCTAGCCTTGGCATCACTGAAAAAGAAAACATTGTCAATTAGGAATACAAAGATGTGTTTGCTTGGACTTACGATGAGATGCCTGGTTTAAGTACTGATCGTCTATTTCATTCTTTACATATAACTCCTCACACAAGGCCTGTCAAACAACCCGCCAGAGTCTTCAAGCCTGAAAAATTTTTAAGAGATTGATAAGCTATTGAGGGTTGGTTTCGCCCATACAACGCCTCATTTGGTTGGCAAACATAGTCCCTGTCAAGAAGAAGAATGGGAAAATGCACTACTGTGTTGATTTTTTAGACCTAAAAAAGCTTGTCCGAAAGCTCTGATCTACTAGTTTGATTCAAGGAGGATCATCGAAGTCAAGAAGGAGTGATGGGCCTGATCTTCCGATATCGATATCTGCTCCATAAGCCAGCTCTTGGTTAAGAAAATCCGGAATATGCGGACCGGGGTGCAGTAAACGAACAACTATTCTCTTTCTTCCCCTCTATAGTTCTCCCCAACCGTGAGTAACAAAGCTTCTAGCTTCTACCGTTTGAGGGACGCCAACTACTCCACGTGGGCCAACATCTGCGCATACGAATAAATAAGAACATGTTTTCACTCTGGAAATGCCCGTTTTGTCTACTTAACATATGGAACGAGCTAAGCTATATTTTGGCTTGGAGCTTTCTTCACCAGTTCCCATAGCCTCTTCTCTTCCATCTTTTCCTAAAGCAGGGTTCGATATTCATCGCCTTCTTTCCCAAAAGAAGTAGACCTTATGGTACGTACCTTTTTAGCCATTGGCGCGTTAAGGCTGAATGGGTAGTCTAAAAAGACAATTGGCTTCTCCTCAAAGGAAGTCATATGCTCTTTTCAACATCTGATAGAAAGTGGTTCCTTATTCTCGGCACCTATCAAAGTCATGTAATCCCTGTATACTTGTCATCAAAGCTGCACCCTTTTTCAATTCTCCAAGAGTAGCAATCGATCCAATGTGGATTGGCGACTCATTATCCGCCCGACCAGCCAGAACCTTGACGTCTATAGGGGCTCCGTTCCACACACATATCTGCCCGGATGCGATCGGATTGGAACAGAAGTTGGCTTTTCTAATGGGATTGCGGAAGAACCTTGACTATTGGACGGGGGTTCACCATTTTAGATATTGATCGTACCAGAAATCTTGGAGAATCGGCGAGAATTAACAATTCTATGAGCTTGGACAACACGATGAAAATGGGAAGGCGACCGAAGGGGGCTGGGGCTTTGTCGCTGGTACTATATGACTGGGTTGTCGCCAGGAGTGGCCCTAGGAGATTTCTTTGAAGCCCCGGTTGTTACCCAACATTGGAATATAAGGTCTTTTGGTCCTTTGATCAAAAGATTTGGCCTTCTTTGGAAGGTATATGACTTGGTGGGCAAAAGGGAAAAGAGCTACTAAAAGGTAAACGTTTTCCCCGATCCCAGATCAAGAACAAAGTCCTAAACAAAGTCTTTCTCCTCACCGACAAAGCAGAGCGCGAATCCCTAGAAAAGTACATCCCACGATTTATACTTCTTTAGGGATATAAAGCATATTGATTGCATCTCGCAA